TCAAAAAGGGGGGTTCCTCCTTTTATCGTTGTATGTGAAAGACATGTATTCTTCAAAATAGATCATTCTTTTTAGTTATTATCTATACTTATTTCGTGTATGTGGATAATTTTTTTAATATACTCTTTTTAATATACATTGTTTTTTTACTTTAACATATAAATATATAATAAACATACAAATATATATAATACAAATATATTTATATATACATGTATATGTGATATATATATATCACATATACGTATGCGCGCACATCACACATCACATATATAAATGACATGAGGGAAAAAAAATGGAAGAAAATAAGGGAAAATAAAAATTGATTAAGTCCAGAGTGCTATGTCCATAATTCAAAGTAAGGAGTATCATAAGATTTCTGATAAACATAAGTTTTTTTTATTGGGTTTCAATCCAATCAATCAGTTACACAACAAGTTAGGTAATTACTCCCTTCCCAAAATGAACTAGAATACCTAGGTATTTTTTTTAATTCGAATATAGATACTATGATCCATATTTGAATAAAAAAAGTACTCTTTTTTTGGTCTAACTCTTTTTCCTTACTATATATAGTATACTATATAATATATTTATTATACTATTATAGTATAATAAATATGTTTATTAATCACAAAAAAAAATCAGAATAATTAAGAATCTCAATATTTGACTTTTTTTCATATCTTTTTTTTTTTTTTCTTTTATTATTGTTCCTTTCTAAAAGGATAAAAAAGATAAGAATTGGTGAATCGAGAACAATTTGTAATTATAAGAAAAAAGAGTTTCTTTTCTTATGGAACATACATATCAATATGCGTGGATAATACCTTTTCTTCCACTTCCAGTTACTATGTCAATAGGATTTGGACTTCTACTTATTCCGACAGCAACAAAAAATATTCGTCGCATGTGGGCTTTTCCTAGTGTTTTACTCTTAAGTATAGCTATGGTGTTTTCAGCCAATCTGTCTATTCAACAAATAAATGGAAGTTTTATCTATCAATATCTATGGTCTTGGACCATCAATAATGATTTTTCCTTAGAGTTTGGATACTTGATCGATCCACTTACTTCTATTATGTCAATACTAATTACTACTGTTGGAATCATGGTTCTTATTTATAGTGACAAGTATATGTATCACGATCAAGGATATTTGAGATTTTTTGCTTATATGAGTTTTTTTAATACTTCTATGCTGGGATTAGTTACTAGTTCAAATTTGATACAAATTTATATTTTTTGGGAACTTGTGGGAATGTGTTCTTATTTATTAATAGGGTTTTGGTTCACACGACCAATTGCAGCAAGTGCTTGTCAAAAAGCTTTTGTAACTAATCGTGTAGGGGATTTTGGTTTATTGTTAGGAATCTTAGGTTTTTATTGGATAACAGGTAGTTTAGAATTTCGGTATTTGCTCGAAATAACTAATAACTTAATCCAAAATAATGGGGTCAATTCTTTATTTGCTACCTTGTGTGCTTCTTTATTATTCGTCGGTGCAGTTGCTAAATCCGCACAATTCCCCCTTCACGTATGGTTACCTGATGCTATGGAAGGACCCACTCCTATTTCGGCTCTTATACACGCTGCTACTATGGTAGCAGCAGGAATTTTTCTTGTAGCTCGGCTTCTTCCTCTTTTCATAGTCATACCTTATATAATGAATTTCATTTCTTTAATAGGTGTAATAACACTATTATTAGGGGCTACTTTGGCCCTTGCTCAAAGAGACATTAAAAAAAGCTTAGCCTATTCCACAATGTCTCAATTGGGTTATATTATGTTAGCTCTAGGTATAGGTTCTTATCGAGCTGCTTTATTCCATTTGATCACTCATGCCTATTCAAAAGCTTTATTGTTTTTGGGATCCGGATCTATTATTCATTCAATGGAACCTATTGTTGGATATTCACCAGATAAAAGTCAGAATATGGTTCTTATGGGTGGTTTAACAAGATATGTTCCAATTACAAGAACTACTTTTTTATTGGGTACACTTTCTCTTTGTGGTATTCCACCTCTTGCTTGTTTTTGGTCCAAAGATGACATTCTTAATGATAGTTGGTTGTATTCACCAATTTTCGCAGTAATAGCTTATTTCACAGCAGGATTAACCGCATTTTATATGTTTCGGGTATATTTACTTACCTTTGATGGGTATTTCCGCGTTCATTTTCAAAATTACAGTAGCACAAAAAATGGTTCCTTCTATTCCATATCTCTATGGGGAAAAGGAACTCCAAGAGGAGTCAATCCAAATTTACTTTTATCAACAATGAATAAAAAGGTTTCTTTTTTTGCAAAAGAAAGATCAAAAATTGATAATAATGTAAGAAATAGGATACGATACTTTAGTACTTACTTTGGAAATAAATACACTTCCATG